GTTCACGGATAATATTACTAATTTCGTCGGCTTTAATTGTTGCCATGAGTATTTCTTAATTCTTTTTTTCTTCAAAAAAAAAAAATAATGTGCCTACAGTAAAAGGACTAATCAGTTATTTCTTTCATCGCCCCAAACATGCCAATATTGGCACTAATGGTACGTAAATGTAACTCCTTGTTCAAACAACTATTTAGAGTTCCGAGCGCTCCTTGTAAAGCTTGTTTGAAAACCCGTTGTCGAACTTGATTAATTGCTCTTTGTTGTTCAAAATGAATGGTTTCATTTTTGTAATTTTCTAATTGGTCCAAAGTCGTATAAGTTGAATTAATCAAATTGAATTTTTCTCGTTCTATCTCAGAGTATCCATTCACCCGAAACTGATCTGCTTCTATTTCGATTTTCCGTAACCGGGCCCGGGCTTTTTCCAGCCGTTCAACGGCCCCGCCCTGCAGTTCTTCTGAATTTCGAATACTATTCAAGATCCTCAGTTTGCGATTATCTAATAAATCACTTAATGAAAGTAGATTATCTTTCCATTCATCTCAAAACTTCCATGATCCCTTCCCGAACCAAACATGAATTTTTCGATTCATTTGGCTCTCACACTCAATTACGTCAACTACTTATGTATGGGGGGGGGGGTTCCCATATCTTTTTTTAATGTAATGAGCCTATCCTCTCCCTCTCTTCTCTATTCATATTCAAAAATGAATCTTGCGACTGATCCCTAATACAAGACCAGAATATTCGGAGGACTCTTCTGACCAAATCAAAATAGATAATTGTCAGCAAAGTTGTTTCTTTTTTTCTTCAAATCCAAAGAATTCTTCTTACTTTATACATAGGTCATCGATTCAGCATAAAAAGTGGTTGTTTGAAATACCTATTTTTCCAATATTTTCCAATAAAATTTCCAATACCAATAAAAGAAAAGGATCAAATTGATAAAAAGATTTGATCCTTTTCTTCTTTTTATCAACATGAGTGTTTTATATCGAAAAAAAAAAAAAAATTTCCAATTATTATTAATTATTCATTTTGAAAACATTCCTATTCTATAGTAAAACATAGTAGTAGAAAGAGTACCGTGCTTTGTCTGGACTTCAAACTTTAGCTTTAACCATGTTAATGGTCCCACATTATTGGTTTGGTTGATAGAGAATCAAAATAGATTTACCAACAAATCACGAAATGCTATGGTTCTTAAATATGATTTGAAATTTATTCAGAAGTAATTCGCGGAATCATGCACCCCTTTCCCGTCGGTCCTAGTTATAAAGAAAAAAAAAGTGCAGCTGGTTGGGTCCAGCCTATTCTTGAAATAAACAACTCGCACACACTCCCTTTCCAAAAAAGATCAATACACCAAGCACTACACTTAGATTTATTGGATTTGTTGCTAAAATATCGGTATTAAACCCGAAACTCCCGGCGAATGGCCAGTGAACCAAAGAAACGAAAGAATCGGTTAAATTTTTCATATGATCTCCTCTTTTAGATAGACGAAAAAAAAAAAATAAGTAAATTCACTTTCCTATTTCTAGGATTAAACAAAAGGATTCGCAAATAAAAGCGCTAATGCTACAACCAGTCCATAAATTGTTAAAGCTTCCATAAAAGCCAGACTAAGCAATAAAGTACCTCGTATTTTTCCCTCCGCCTCGGGTTGTCTCGCGATCCCTTCTACTGCTTGGCCCGCAGCAGTACCTTGACCAACTCCAGGTCCAATAGAAGCAAGCCCAACAGCCAACCCAGCGGCAATAACGGAAGCGGCAGAAATAAGGGGATTCATGATAAGTTCCTCGCACTAAAATAAAGAAAAACTAAAGAAATCGTTAATGATACAATCGTCCAATGAATTATGACTTAATTATTCCGTCACTAGGATTCACCCAGCCGAAGTAACTAAGAACTCCAAATTGGAGTAATAATATTGGAGTAATAATAATATTATTATTGAACCATCAAACCTATTTCGATATCTCTTTTTTAGTTCCGATCCACGGGCACAACACAGGATTTTTGTGAATCCATACAACTTTTGTTCTTCCATTTCTTTTTTCGGGACCTTTTTTTGAATTCTTCGTTCGTTTTCTTTATTTCATCTATTGATTTTTATTGATTCAATTCCCAGTCAAAGCAAAGAGGAAATCGAACAATTTCTATTGGAATCCCTATTGAAATTCACAATAGTCACAAGAGTAGGGTGCATTAGATATATCTTTAGTTCATATCTAACTAGCAATATCTAATATCCCATATACATGTCTTTCTTCCAGAACGTAAACCAACTATTCATATCTTAATTCGTATCTTAAAGTCAATCGTATTCTAGAACCCTTTTTTCAAAAAATCCACCAGAGTTGGCATTTGATTCCATATACCTAATTATGTCCCCCTCGCCTAATCACCCCATTTTTTATGAATCTCTTTTTTAGAATTTTTTTTTCTACGACTCTTGATCGCATATTCTGTATTTGTAGATTTTTGTTTGGATATGTATGTTTCCTAAGTAGATTATCTTGAGTTATGCATACATTGCCTTGTTCTAAGCTACAAAAAAAAGACTGTTTCGAAAACGAGTCAATGATGTCCCTCCATGGATTCGCCTATATAAGCCGCAGCTAAAGTTGCAAAAATAAGAGCTTGAATACCGCTTGTAAATAATCCAAGGAACATGACAGGTATAGGAACCACTAAAGGGACTAAAGAAACGAGAACAACAACTACTAATTCATCGGCTAATATATTCCCGAAAAGTCGAAAACTAAGTGATAAAGGTTTTGTGAAATCTTCTAAAATGTTAATGGGTAAAAGAATTGGAGTCGGTTGAATGTATTTACTGAAATAACCTAATCCCTTTTTGGAAAGACCCGCATAGAAGTATGCTACTGACGTGAGCAAAGCTAAAGCAACGGTAGTATTTATATCATTCGTGGGTGCGGCTAACTCCCCATGAGGTAACTCTATGATTTTCCAAGGTAAAAGAGCACCTGACCAATTCGAAACAAAAATAAAAAGAAACATAGTTCCAATAAAGGGAACCCATGGGCCATATTCTTCTCCAATCTGAGTTTTGCTCACGTCTCGAATGAATTCAAGGACATATTCGAAGAAATTTTGACTGGCAGTCGGAACGGTTTGTGGATTCCGAACGGCTATAAAGGCCGAACCTAATAAGATAGCAATAACAACCCAAGAAGTAATAAGTACTTGGGCATGGACTTGGAACCCGCCTATTTGCCAATAGAAATGTTGGCCTACTTCCACACCGGATATATCGTATAACCCCTTTAGTGTGTTGATGGAACATGATAGAACATTCATATTGCCCCCTCACCGAAATCAAAATGAAAAAGGAATTATTTTGATTCAACCATCTTCTTTTCGACTTGTCTACTTGAATTGTATATTTTGAATATCTGCTAATTCCATAATATCCACCAGTTTTTGTCTCTTTTCTTTTGTGCCATTCAGGAATAGTACCCAAGCCATAAATCTATGGAATTACCAAAATAATTGATTTATCTTATTATTAATCAACGATTTCGGATATAGCTAGAGCAACCCTCACAAATTGCGAATACTAATTTGTTAAGAATTAATCGGATTGAAGCTATAGCGTCATCGTTTGCTGGAATCGAAATATCTGCGAGATCGGGGTCACAATTTGTATCGATTAAACAAATTGTTGGAATTCCCAAAGTGATACATTCTCGAAGAGCCGTATATTCTTCGTGCTGATCAACGATGATTACAATATCGGGTACCCTCGTCATATATTTAATCCCGCCCAGATACGTTTGAAGGCGTGATAATTGTCTCTTCAAAATAGCGGCATCCCTTTTGGGAAGACTGTCGAGTCTCCCCTTTTTTTGTTCCGTTCTCAAATCCCTGAACTTGTGAAGTCTCGTTTCTGTAGTGGACCAATTCGTTAACATACCACCGAGCCATTTTTTATTAACATAATGACACCGAGCCCTTATTGCAGCTCGCGCGACTGAATCAGCTGCTTTATTTTTAGTACCAACAATTAAGAATTGTTTTCCCCTACTTGCTGCATCAAAAACTAAATCACAAGCTTCTGATAAAAAACGAGCAGTTCGAGTCAGATTTGTAATATGAATACCTTTATGTTTTGCAGATATATAAGGTGCCATTCTAGGATTCCATTTCCGAGTACCATGACCAAAATGAATTCCTGCTTCCATCATCTCTTCCAAATGAATGTTCCAATATCTTCTTGCCATTTCTCCCCCACTTCCTCTTAAAAAAAAAAAAGAGACGAGGCGCCCTGAAATAAATAATTGTTCCGAGGGAACCCTCTCTTCTACCAGAGATTGACCATTGATACACGATCCAGGCCATTCATTACTTTCTATTCATTATTATCCTTTTGTTCTTACCATTAAGAAATCAAATGATCACAAATAGTTAAAAGAATCCGCTCCTAGGACTCATTAAACCCTCTAACCAATTGCTCTGATGTATCATGGAAAGTCGTTGAAATGCAAGAGTCAAATAATTCTCTGTGGTGTAAGAAAATATCTATCATTTCCCCCCCTAATAAATTCCTTTTTTGTCTTTCCAAAAGAATGGTGTTATGCTGCCTTGAACAGTGCACTAATCCTTTGAATCCGGTACCAACGGGTATTATCCCCCCCAGAACAACGTTTTCTTTCAGGCCTTTCAACCAATCGATACGACCTCGGAGAGCCGCTTTTGCTAAAACTCGCGTGGTTTCTTGAAAACTTGCTTCGGATATAAAACTTTGAGTATTCAGAGATGCTCTCGTTATTCCCAATAAGATAGCTCGATAACATATCACTTCTTCCAAAGCACGCCCTGTTCGTTCCGCTCGTAACAATCCAATCAGTTCACCGGGTAAAAAAATATTAGACATTCCATCTTCTGAAACCAAGACTTTTGATGTTATTTGACGTACAATAATTTCTATATGCCTATTATGGATCTGCACCCCCTGCGATCGATAAACCTTTTGGATCTTATTAACCAAAGAGATACGACTCTGCACTATAGTTAGCTCAGCACCAATCAAGACTCCCCAGGGAATCCCAAGAATTCTTGTTATCCGCGCGTTCCAACCCTCAACTCTCTTTTCTAGGTTCATCGATATTGAATCAAGCGAACGCACTTCTAACACTTGTTCTACTTTTGGAAGACCCTGCGTTATATCACCTGATCTCGATTTTTCATATATAAATGTAACTAATGTATCCCCTTCGTAAAGGATTTCTCCATAATGCCCATGAACAGTTGCTCCAGGAGTAGCCAAATAAGGCTTAGCTGCTCGTATTACTACAGAGTTAACTTGAACAATTAAAACTTGACCTGATTTTAGGTGTGGTCCATTTTTGGTTATACATACATTTTCACAAAGAAACTGCCCAAGACTAATTATCGGGGACATTTCCTCACAATAATTATGATGGAGAAAATACCAATTCAAATTAAATGGATTCAAAATGATCTTACTGTCTGTATCAGGATTATAAAATTCCCCGTTTTCATCCATTAAATAATATTTAAGTACTTGAAAAGGCTGTTTTAAATTGTCAAGTTTGAAATATTTAGTTACCCAGAGATTATTATGAGTTATTAAATAGTAAAATGAATAAAAATTCGCAATTTGAAGGACTGTTCCTAAGGGTCCCAACGAATTCCTAATTGGAGTTAGAGAATCTTTTTGAATTGGAATTGATTGTTTTATCACATTGTGATATTTTACATCGTTCAATGGACCCATTCGAAAATAATTAGATGATGACAAAATTATCAAAGATTGGCATTCCTTATTTCTATTCAACAACGTACGAATAGTTCCTTGATTTTGGCTAAGTGATTGTTCAACCCCCGCCTTGCCAAAAACGGAATAAAACGGATTGCTATTGGTGCGAACTGAACCATTATCAGAGATCGATCCTGAACCTGACGGATGATTCCTTTTTCTGATATACGAAATTTTGGATTTCACTAAGTTGATTCTTAGGAAATATCGAATTAGACCGTTTGTACGTACTTCAACAAAGGAAGCACAAACCTCTTCGACGGAAGAACTTTTTTTGTCTTGGTCCCAATTCAACACTAAACACGTCCGAACTAATTGAATACTTGTATCAGAAATTCCCCGAGCAGCTTTGCCCTTCCCATAAAGGACATAATTGACAACTCTAAATTGCATATTATCTTTTTCCCGCAGTGGATCCTGGGGGAAGAGTGTTGCTAAATTTATACCGTCCGCTATTTCATATGTGACTACGGGTCGAACCAAAACAAAACCCTTTTTCTTGGTAGGTGCGATCCGTTGAACATAGATCCATTTTTTCAATTTTTTTGATTCCTTAGTGGCTTCCTTAAGTTTTTTTTTTTTTCTTTCTGGCGGTATCAAGATGCCACTGTGTCGGGATATCTTATCTATCTCTCCGGGAAAATGGATATCTCCCGAAAATATTTTTAGTTCAACCCCCCCTTTTTTTCTCTCCATTCGGACCAATCCGCCCACGCGGCTTCTTATATTTAAAGTGATTTGTGTATCTACTCCAATGATACTATTATTCCGTACCATTAGGTAAGAAGATTCGGGAAAAATATGCACTTCCTCGGAAATGAAAAAAAGGTGATCTATTTTTATTTTGTATTTTGGCTTAATTTTTTTGAGTCCTCGATACTCAATCAAGTCCTCTTTTTTGACGATTGAATGCGCCCCCAGAGTCCCATATTTAGTAATTCCGGAACTCTTTCTTCTGTATCGAGGATCGTCGAAATAAGCAAGAATACTATTTCTACAGAAAATACCCCTTATGGGTATTTCAATCGAGATACCTGAATGGGGCATTAGCTCTTTCTCTTGTTCTTGAATCGAGTGGAATGGAATAAGAAATTGATTTCTTTGCCTTTTTGCCAATAAATCCGAATTCGCGTGGAGAATTGCAGGATGTATGAGATTACAATGACCAGTACCTATGATTCTATTAAATCCCGAAGAATCAGACATCTCAAGAATTCCACCTTCTTTTTTAGCAGAAAAATCAGAACTAAATAATTTGTGTCTCGCTTGATCATTATTCACTGAGAGCGAGAGGCTAGAAATCTCTCTTCGTTCGACAGAAAGAGAATTAATATTCATTTGATCTTGATCCTTGTAGAGTGAAAAAGAAACTACACTAAATCTCCATGAACCCCCCGATAATATCCATAAATGACTTGTTTTTGGCAAGAGGTGTACATTACTATATGTAAATTCGGGTGCATGGTACACATCAGTACTCCAATGCATTTCTCCCTCTGAATCAGAATAGATATGTTTTCGAACCCTCTCTTTAAAATTCAAAGTGTATGCTCCCGCCTGAATCTCAGCAATCACTTGTTCTGATTCGACATATTGATCATTTTGAACTAAAAGAAAACTTTTTGGTGGAATAGTCACATTATGCATAATATCTTCACTCTCAATAATTACATCCAAATCTATCGAAC